ATAAGGTTATTAAATGAATTATAATTACAATTGAAACAATCGAAAAGGAAATATGAGTTAATATATGCTCTAAAGTTAAAAATATCATAAAAATAAAGTAAGGGGGGTCTCTTAATTACGAAGTGACAATCATTAATTGAATTTATTATAGAATCTATTTTCTTTTTGTTAGAAGAGGGCATGCCGCCACTCGGACTCGAACCGAGATGCTCTAGCACTGCTTCCTAAGAGCAGCGTGTCTACCAATTTCACCATAGCGGCTCGCTCAAACTTATAATAGCGTATTCCTATTCAATAGTCGAGACTTAAAAAGTGAATTCAATAGAATATTGAAAATTTTTTTAAGAAAAAAGAAAATTGATGAATAAAACTAACTAGTAATTTGAAGAGTCGTTTTTTTTTAGTTTCTAGTATCACTTTATTTAAATTGAACTTCGGCCTTTAGTGAGGTTTCTCCTGTTCGGAAATTGACCCATTAGAATTAACTAGTTCTACCCCCGTATAGGGGGATAGAACTTAAAAAAAGTATTTTATTCTTTTTCGTTTTTACGAATTCAATAATAAACAATTAGCATTCTGCAAATTATAAGACTCGAATGCAAAAAGAATTTCGTATTGATTAGGTCAAAACAATAGACAGTGGAAATAAGTCATTTTATAGTCTTCATAAAATTCGACAACTTTTTGAGTCGCGTAGATTCAAATTATCACAATTTTTTATTACTTATTTTTTTGTCGCACAAAAAAACTTTTTGACTGCCCAGTGGAAAGAGATTTGCCCAACGAAAAGGCTTTTAAAGCCGACCAATATCCTTTTTTTTTCCAAATATTTTTACGAATACGTTTTTTTGATATAGAAGTACGTTTTTTTGGAACTGCCATTTGAAAATGAAGAGATTACTCACTATTCTTATTGGATGTGAAAGACATCTATTGTTCAAAAGAAGTCATTTTTTACTATAGTCATTATCAATTTTTTTCTTTATAGCATTCTCTTTTTAAAAAACCATAATTTTTTTTTTTTGAAATAGAATAAAAATTTTTCAAATAAAAATCAAAAATATATATGATATGTCATCATGTGATTTTGAATTGACCAAGACCTATAAAAAAAAAACTGAATTGAAATTTACAAATTCGAATGAAATTAGTAATTATATAATTACTAATTATATATAACATAGCTTTATAAACGATATTTTAGATTTTAGTAATTTTTTCTTTGAGTTTCGAAAATTGAAAAAAAAAAAAGCATGTCGTGGGTTACTTCCTGTAAACATGTTTTATTGAAATAGAAACCAATTCATTTAATCAATGTCACAATGACTTAATTAATTATTTTGAATAATTAAATAAATTGAATAATTAAAGGAAGTTATTATTTAATTAAGATAACTTAGTTCATCCTATGATTTATATTATATCCAAATTAAATATTTTTTTTAGTGTTTTATTTCTGCTTGTGCTGTCTCGATATAAATTATTGTAAGAGTAATACTAATTGAAATTTCTATTTTCGATATCTTCCTAAAAAATTTAGTAAATAACGAATCTTTTGTACTAGTCACTTAGTGATGTTATTTAATTATTTGAACAATTGTGATTTCTTAATTTGAATCTTTGACGTATTTTAGAAAGACACATAATAAGTAAGAATCAAAAATGAGATTTTAGTTAGTTTAAATTAATACATATCTTTATTTTTTTATTAACCCTTTCCAATTTGAAAAAGATAAAAGACCTGGTAATTTGAAAACAATTCAGAATGAATTTTTTTTTTTTTTTTTTATGGAACAGACATATGAATATGCGTGGATAATACCTTTTGTCCCACTTCCAGTTCCTGTATTAATAGGAGTGGGACTTCTTCTTTTTCCAAACGCAACAAAAAAGCTTCGTCGTATGTGGGCTTTTAAGAGTGTTTTATTGTTAAGTATAGTCATGGTTTTGTCGATAAATCTGTCTATTCAGCAAATAAATAGTAGTTCCATATATCAATATGTATGGTCTTGGATCATCACCAATGATTTTTCTTTAGAACTAGGTTATTTGATCGATCCACTTACTTCTATTATGTTAATATTAATCACTACGGTGGGAATTATGGTTCTTATTTATAGTGATAATTATATGTCTCATGACCAAGGATATTTGAGATTTTTTGCTTCTATGAGTTTTTTTAGTACTTCCATGTTAGGATTAGTTACTAGTTCTAATTTGATACAAATTTATATTTTTTGGGAATTAGTTGGAATGTGTTCGTATCTATTAATAGGTTTTTGGTTTACACGACCGGTTGCGGCAAATGCTTGTCAAAAGGCGTTTGTAACTAATCGAATAGGAGATTTTGGTTTATTATTAGGAATTTTAGGTTTTTATTGGATAACAGGCAGTTTTGAATTTCGGGATATGTTCGAAATAGTCAATAACCTCATTTATAATAATGAGGTCAATTCTTTATTTGTGAGTTTTTGCGCTGTTCTATTATTTGCCGGCGCAG